TTTTACCTATGTCACTCTATCTTTTTTGAGTGCCGTCTATAATGTAATGACTGATGAATCAAGAACTTTAATTGGAACTAAACTGATTTAGGTAAATGTTTTATCAACATATGTAGCAAAAGAACATATTTCATTTAATTCTTTCATGCCTACTATAACTAGTTATTTTGGTTTTCTACTGGCCGCTTCAACTATAGTCCCCGTTCTATTGATTGGTTTGAACAAGATACGACTTATTTGAAATGAATTGAATGCACAATTCATAACCATAAAAAAAATTTCTTAAATTTCGGGTAGTTTATAGTTCCTTCCCGCGGTCGCGGGAATTGCCAATTCTGGGTCATTGAGATTCGCGGATAATTCAGATTAATATTTAGGGATAGATCTTACCCTCTTTTTTATTTTCTCAAACAAATCAAAATGATTGAAGTTTTTCTATTTGGAATCGTTTTAGGTCTAATTCCTATTACTTTAGCAGGATTATTTGTAACTGCATATTTACAATACAGACGCGGCGATCAATTGGACCTATGATTCAATAACCATTTTTTGATTGACCCCCTCCTCCTTGCAGGAGGTCAAATTAAAGTTGCAATTGAACTTTATTAAGTTTTTTTATTGATTGTATGTGATTCGACATAACATAAATAGAATCACGCTCTGTAGGATTTGAACCTACGACATCGGGTTTTGGAGACCCGCGTTCTACCGAACTGAACTAAGAGCGCTTTCTTATGATAGGAGATACGACTGTAAGGAAAAGGAATTTTTTGTACCCATAAAATAGCTTGCATACATCATACATATAGTATGTAAAAATGATAAATTATGTCCAATTTTCATCGATCTCAATTAATCCCTCATTATTTCCCATGGGAGAAATAATAGGTAGGGATGACAGGATTTGAACCCGTGACATTTTGTACCCAAAACAAACGCGCTACCAAGCTGCGCTACATCCCTTTTTAAATTTATTTTTTACAATGACATTGTAAAAAATATATGTCTTGTTTTGCACATTATTATTTTATCTTCCATCTATATACAATTTTATTGCCATTTCTTCTTTTTTTTTATGTTTCATAATAATAAATATTATATACATCTGAAACCTAATGTATAAAATAAAAAACAAAAAGAATGAATATTAATCGATAATGTTCAGGAAGAAGGGGCCTTCTTTTTGTTTTTTAGAAAAAATAAAATCTCATCTACAGATTCATTGGACATATCCATTTTCGTTAGGAATTATGCGTAAAAATAAATAAAAACGATCTTGAACTACAGTATCTGACTATATAATAAACTAAAGTATCTGACTATATAATATATGTATATGTCTTACAATAAACAATAAAAAAGGAGTATTTTAAATAATGCAATATCTAAAAACATATCTCTCCACAGCACCCGTGCTAACTACTCTATGGTTTGGATCTTTAGCGGGTCTGTTGATAGAGATTAATCGTTTATTCCCAGATGCCTTGTCATTCCCCTTTTTTTAATTCTAATCTAGTTATTGATATGATATGCGAAGAAAAAAAATGAGAGATATAATTATATGCGACGTACGTGACGAAAATAGATTTCGTCACCCCCCTTTTTCAGTTATTTTCTTTAGTTTAGGAAGGAAAGATAAATTTCAAAATGTATTGAACCTCAACAAAAATCCAGCGTATCCAAGATCGAATTTTGGAGAACAGAACTGGAAATGTGGGTCCAGTCTAGGTAAAATCATAGCATAAAAATAAGATATTTAAACGAAATAAGGGGATTAGCATAGGAATAATTGATAGTTCGAAAAAAACTTGTATTACTTAATTATTATATTTCTCTATTAATATTAATTACAACGAAATTTTGAGAAATGAAATTTCTAGTTAGTAACTTATATTCATTTTTTTTTCGGATCGAAAATGGATTAGTTAAGTCGATCCAAAATCCAAAGGGGGTTCATGGCCAAGAGTAAGGATGTCAGAATCAGAGTTATTTTGGAATGTACTAATTGTGTCCGAAATGGTGTCAATAAAGAATCGTCGGGTATTTCTAGATATATTACTCAAAAGAATCGACACAATACACCCAGTCGATTAGAGTTGAGAAAATTTTGTCGATATTGTCACAAGCATAGGATTCACGGGGAAATAAAGAAATAGATCGAACGGAGCGCACGTTCGACCTTTCCATTCCAATTCCAAGTAGTGGAAAGAGGAAAAATTTCACATATAGAATACAAATAAAACCAACCCTATTTTGTCCGGATCTGAAATGAATAAATAAAAAAAAGGAATAAACCATGGATAAATCCAAGCAACCCTTTCGTAAGTCCAAGCTCTCTTTTCGTCGGCGTTTGCCCCCAATTGGATCGGGGGATCGAATTGATTATAGAAACATGAGTTTAATTAGTCGATTTATTAGTGAACAAGGAAAAATATTATCTAGACGGGTGAATAGATTAACCTTGAAACAACAACGATTAATTACTATTGCTATAAAACAAGCTCGTATTTTATCTTTGTTACCCTTTCTTAATAATGAGAAACAATTTGAGAGAGCCGAGTCGATCCCTAGAACTACAGGCCCTAGAATCAGAAATAAATAGGCATATTCCTGGATTGGGTCAAAACTCCAATCGGAACTCAAGTTCGGATTGATTTTTTTGTTCGAAAAAGCCTAGAATCCAGAGTTTATTGTTGTGTTAGAAGAAATAAAAAATGGGGAAATAAATTTTTTGTTTTATTATTAAAACATGTTCGTTCATTCCTACTACTTATCTTAATTCGATCTTAATTTATTTTTATTCTATCTTTCCCGGAGTTAATTCTCCGGGGAATTTTGTTTCAATCATTCCTTTATATTACTTCATTACTTTATTTGTTATTTGATGATCTTATTGGAAATCAGGTAAAGACAATTCTTATTTGATATAGCTATTTGTGCAAGTATTTTACGATTAATAAGCAATTGCTTCTTGTATAGATTGTGGATTAATCGACTATAACTATGGAATACCTTATTCTCGCGAGTTACTGCATTTATACGAGTAATCCACAAACAACGAAAATTTCTTTTTTGCCTGCCTCTATCTCGATAAGAAGAAACCAAAGCTCTTATTTTTTGTTGAATAGTCGTTCGAGTAAGTCTTGAATGAGCCCCTCTAAAGGTTGATGCAAATAAACGAATTTTTGTTCGACGCCTACGAGCTGTATATCCTCGTCTAACTCTGGTCATTGAATCAAATTAAACCTTAATGAATAACTAATTGATTTATCTTCTTTCAGTCATTCTTTTCCCCTCTCTCAGTTGATTAATAACAAAACGGATTATCCCAATATAAAAAAAAACAATTCCAATGGCTTTTGCTACTATGACCTTCCCAACCACTATTTTGTATTCTTTCCAGGAATTTTGTTCACCTGGAAATAAGAAATTCTACCGATACGAAATAAATAAAAAAGCGGGTTTCATCGTTTCTATGGTTACTTCCTAAACGGTGAGGTCCTCTCTATGCACCGGAGCCTCTTCTCTCGTTTAATCAAACGGTATTGTTAACTTGTATAGTTCACACTCTTTGGCTCTACCCATCAATTATACAGTAATAGGCCTTTCACAATAAGAACTATCCATACAGTGACGGTATTTAATTATGAAAGTTAGCTAGGTAGCTGACCCTGTTAGTCCGTTCTTTCAAGAATAGGAGCATAACCCTTTTGCTTTTTAGAATGCTATTTCCTCCGCTTAATGGATAACCATTTGCTACCAATGGGGGGTTTATTCTCATCTCAAATTGAGGTGATTGGATTTGCACCAATGGAAACCATAAATTCCATATGCAATACACAACAATATGGTATATGATAGATCTTCATTTCTAGATAGTAAATGGCCTTCTATCTATCCTATTCATTGGTACTAATCATTGATATTGATACTCGAAAATTGTCTCATTTGTTCTCGAGTTCATGATCTGAACGAGTCGCACATACACCCTAGTACATGTTCCTCGACGCTGAGGACATCCTCGAAGAGCGGGAGATTTCGTGACATTTCTTATTGGCTGTCTTGTGTTTCTAATAAGTTGTTTAATAGTTGGCATGTTGTATATATCAAATTGTAGAATGGGTTGGTTTATATCAATCTTAACCTGATTTAAGATTGATGATTATGAATTATTTCTATTCAATATCAAATCAAATCGTTCAAAATTCCAATTCTGGGTTGAAATGGCATTGTTGATTTACACGAAATCCTCCGTATTTTCAACTGCTACAAGATCAACAATGCCATAAGCTTGGGCTTCTGTTGCTGACATAAAAACATCCCTTTCCATGTCTTCAGATACAACCCACAAGGGGTTGCCCGTTCTTTGTACATAAACCTTTGTGAGGGTTTCGCGAAGTTTCAGTAGTTCTTCTGCTTCCAGGATGAATTCGCCTGCTTGTGCCTCATAAAAAGAACTAGCAGGTTGGTGAATCATAACCCTGATGATATTGATATAACATCATTAATGGTTCTTCTATCTCGCATGATTGGGCGGACTAAAGTAAAGGGATAAAAAAAAAAATAGAATTTGAACAACCGTACAGGCATATTTTGTGCATTGCATACGGCTCCGCAATGGAATTTACTCCCCCTATCCTATCCCCCCTCCAGCGAAGAAAGAAATATAATCTATACGATCTAGATCAGTGAATAATCCACTTACCGTCCTTCTTTTTGTAAGAGTAAAAAAAAAATACTATGATGGTTCTGTTGCTTTATATATTTATTTCGTCCGTGATTTAGCAATCCCAAAGTTTCTTTCTGATAGGATGAAATAGGGAAAAAGGGATTTTTTTTTTTACTTTTTCTTTCATAAATATAAGAAATAAGGTTTCTGTTCTGGTGTGGAAGAAAAAGGGTTTGTGACGCTGAAATGTACTCCCGACACATAAGATCAAATCGGAAATAACCTTTGTTTCATACTACTATCTCGATAAAAAATCTCATGTTATGAAAAAAACAATAATGGTTTGTTCATATCGAACTCAAAGTGCCATGCTATTATTACTTATTATTCATATTCGATTAGTCACATTCAATATGGCGAAGGCATAGTTTTTTTCCAAATAAAAACCCATTGGCGCCAAGCGTGAGGGAATGCTAGACGTTTGGTAATTTCTCCACCAACCAGAATGAAAGATCCCATTGAAGCCGCTAATCCCATGCATATTGTATGTACATCGGGTGGCACAAATTGCATAGTATCATAAATGCCTATTCCTGGTATTACCCATCCACCGGGAGAGTTTATAAACAAATAAAGATCCCTAGTATTATCTTCTATACTGAGATATACCATGAGACCAACCAGTTGATTCGATATCTCGCTATCAACTTCTTGTCCTAAAAAAAGTAATCTTTCTCGATAAAGTCGGTTGATTAGGACAAAATTGTATCCTTTAGTAACCGTACGTGCACCTTTGGATGCATACGGTTCAAAAAAAATTTTCTAAAAAAGAATCAATGTGACGATTCCAGCCTTATTTATTTTTTTTGTAACAGGTTTTTGTTTTTCTAATGAGGGGCTTTTCCATAAAAAAATGAGGCTCCTTTTACTAAAAAAAAAATTACTGAACTTATTGAACTAACCCCCATTGATGTATTGTTTCATCGAGATTAAAATCACGATGTCATTTTCTTGTTCCTGGATGGGACCTTTCAATTCTTTTAGGTTCATGTTCTACTCCGGGTAAAGATCCGTCATAATTCTATTTGCACATATAGGACAAATGATCTCAGTACCACTTCTTTTTGCTATGACTTCTTTTTTTTAGTTTCGTGCTTTTCTACCAACTATTCGATGTATTCATAATACTATTATTCCGTTGATTGGCAGTTAGTTTGAGATCATTCCTATAGTAAACATAAGGAATGTTTATGATACAAGCAGCAATCGTACATATATTACCCATTTGGTATTTTCTGAGCGGAGCCTGGATACTTTTTTATCAGTCCAAGTCAACCATAAATTCTTCTCTAATTGAAAATATTGATCCCCAATATAAATTGATCGAATTGCACTTCACGCTCCGAATGATTGATGGTTCAATCAATATTTATTGGGTGAAACAGAGGATATCTCGATTGGGGGAGAAAAAGGGTAAATCCCATATGACCAAATATGTCTGACAAGTCGCACTATACGTCAACCCAAATCGCATCTTCCTCTCCAGGACTCCGAAAAGGTACTTTTGGAACACCAATGGGCATCAAATTCAAGAAAAATGGAAGTACTATACTTCACTTTAATATAGAAACGTAACAACAGGTTTATTGTCTTCATTATTTTTTTTCTGTTTATTCTTTTTTATACATAGATTTTAAGGTTCTATAGAAGAAGACAGAATGAATAAAGAACAAATTTGATCGAATGGGTCGATCATGTGAATGATAAACAAGTATCTATGCATTCGTTTCCAAAAATGGGATCAATCCCCATTGCGTATTGGTACTTATCGGGTATAGAATAAATCTGTTTCTCTTTGTTCTTACGAACAGAAATGTTCTATTATTTTCAATGGAACGGAATAAATATTAACTCTTTCTCATATAGAATATACTGAAAAGATTATACTCTTTTCCAATGCGATAAAGTTACATAATGTCTATTTATGGGGTATTTCCATGGGTTTGCCTTGGTATCGTGTTCATACTGTTGTATTGAATGATCCCGGTCGATTGCTTGCTGTCCATATAATGCATACAGCTCTAGTTTCTGGCTGGGCCGGTTCTATGGCTCTATATGAATTAGCGGTTTTTGATCCCTCTGACCCCGTTCTCGATCCAATGTGGAGACAAGGTATGTTCGTTATACCCTTCATGACTCGTTTAGGAATAACAAATTCATGGGGTGGTTGGACTATTTCAGGAGGAACTATAACGAATCCGGGTATTTGGAGCTATGAAGGTGTGGCGGGGGCACATATTCTGTTTTCTGGCTTGTGCTTCTTGGCAGCTATCTGGCATTGGGTGTATTGGGATCTAGAAATATTTTCTGATGAACGTACGGGAAAACCTTCTTTGGATTTGCCCAAGATCTTTGGAATTCATTTATTTCTCTCAGGGTTGGCTTGCTTCGCTTTTGGCGCATTTCATGTAACAGGCTTGTATGGCCCTGGAATATGGGTGTCCGATCCTTATGGGCTAACCGGAAAAGTACAATCTGTAAATCCAACGTGGGGTGCGGAGGGTTTTGATCCTTTTGTTCCGGGAGGAATAGCCTCTCATCATATTGCAGCGGGTACATTGGGCATATTAGCGGGCCTATTCCATCTTAGTGTCCGTCCGCCCCAACGTCTATACAAAGGATTGCGTATGGGCAATATTGAAACAGTACTTTCCAGTAGTATTGCTGCTGTTTTTTTTGCAGCTTTCGTAGTTGCTGGAACTATGTGGTATGGCTCAGCAACTACCCCCATCGAATTATTTGGTCCCACTCGTTATCAGTGGGATCATGGATACTTTCAGCAAGAAATATATCGAAGAGTTGGGGCTGGACTAGCCGGAAATCTTAGTTTATCGGAAGCTTGGTCTAAAATTCCCGAAAAATTAGCTTTTTATGATTACATTGGTAATAATCCGGCAAAGGGGGGATTATTCAGAGCAGGCTCAATGGACAACGGGGATGGAATAGCTGTTGGATGGTTAGGACACCCTATCTTTAGAGATAAAGAAGGTCGCGAGCTTTTTGTACGTCGTATGCCTACTTTTTTCGAAACATTCCCGGTAGTTTTGGTAGATGGAGACGGGATTGTGAGAGCTGATGTTCCTTTTAGAAGGGCAGAATCAAAGTATAGTGTCGAACAAGTAGGTGTAACTGTTGAGTTCTATGGTGGAGAACTCAATGGAGTCAGTTATAGTGATCCTGCTACTGTGAAAAAATATGCTAGACGTGCCCAATTAGGCGAAATTTTTGAATTAGACCGGGCTACTTTGAAATCCGATGGTGTTTTTCGTAGCAGTCCGAGGGGTTGGTTCACTTTTGGGCACGCTACGTTTGCTTTGCTCTTCTTTTTCGGACACATTTGGCATGGCGCTAGAACCTTGTTCAGAGATGTTTTTGCTGGTATTGATCCAGATTTGGATGCTCAAGTGGAATTTGGGGCATTCCAAAAACTTGGGGATCCAACTACAAGGAGACAAGTAGTCTAATACAAGACTACTCCAATATCTTGGGCCTCTATTTTTTTTTTTACTTTTTACATAGTTATCGGAAAAATATTGGCTTTAATCACGACCTTTTCGTTGATTCTTTTTTTATATGTTAAATGATCCCAAATAAATAGGTGCGGAAGCTATACTTGTAAACCACGATCGAATCTATGGAAGCATTGGTTTATACATTCCTTTTAGTCTCGACTTTAGGGATCATTTTTTTCGCTATCTTTTTTCGAGAACCGCCTAAGGTTCCGACTAAAAAATGAAATGATTTTTCATTATATCAATTGAAGTAATGAGCCTCCCATATTGGGAGGCTCATTACTTCAACTAGTCTCCATGTTCTTCGAATGGATCTCTTAATTGTTGAGAGGGTTGCCCAAAAGCGGTATATAAAGCGTACCCAGTAAAGCTTACAAGTAAACCAGATATGAAGATGGCGACTAGAGTTGCTGTTTCCATTTCGAGATAATTTTAAGATCACAATTGATCTACGATAAGATCGTTTATTTACAACTACAACGAAATGGTATACAAAGTCAACAGATCTTAAGCAAAAACTAAATAGGATTTAGGGTATGGCTACACAAACCGTTGAGGGTAGTTCTAGATCTGCTCCAAGACGAACTAATGCAGGGAGTTTGTTGAAACCATTGAATTCAGAATATGGTAAAGTAGCTCCGGGCTGGGGGACTACACCACTTATGGGGGTCACAATGGCTCTATTTGCAATATTCCTATCTATTATTTTGGAAATTTATAATTCTTCCGTTTTACTGGATGGAATTTTAATGAATTAGGTTCGTAGGAACTAGAACCTATAAAGTTCTAAAAAAAAAAAATTACTTAAGACTCGGGTTTTTAGACCATTCTGGTAGTTCGATCGTGGAATTTCTTTCTTTCGGTATTTCCGGAATATGAGTGTGTGACTTGTTAGAATTGATCCTATTGATAATACAGAGAATGGTCTGTCATCTCTATCAAGATGATTCTACCTCGTCGGATATTTATTCTAGTATCTGGAGCACAGAATATAATCTATATGGAATAGATTAAGAAAAGAAATATTTGAACTATGATTCATACCCACTACTCAGTCAGACCTCGCGACCGGACTCAAAAAAAAAAAAAAATAGGCATTTTCTAAATCAAATGATTTTTCTTCCTTCAGACTCATTTTGATAGAAGGACACCCATTTCCCTAGATTTTGTTGAGTCATTACATCCATTTATTGAATAGGTGATGATCCAATGGTTTTTACTCAGAGAACCTTTGCGTTTAGTTTTGGCTTTATTAAATAAATCATCGTGGTTCTAGTATGAATCTTAGGTTTCAATTGATTCATAGGGCCTCAACAAGAGAATTCCTATCAATAATATAGTAAAAAAAGATCCACATTACGAAAAAAAAAAAATAACAAATAAAAAATAAATAGGAAATAGAAGATTCAAGAGGCCTATAACAATTAACATAATGAACATAAATAAAAGAAATACAGGGGAGCCAACTTGATATTTTTGGCATTATCATCATCACAAAGAAGAGATTCCGGATCTTTTTTATTTCGTATCTTCGAAGTTTTGAACGTTCTATTACATATCCGTTAAACCCTGTATTTTTGTGTTTCTGCTTGAGCCGTACGAGATGAAATTCTCATATACGGTTCTCAGAGGGGGAGTCCCTTCCTTGGGTTACCTATCTCAATAAAGTATATGATTGGTTCGAGGAACGTCTCGAGATTCAGGCGATTGCCGATGATATAACTAGTAAATATGTTCCCCCTCATGTTAACATATTTTATTGTCTAGGGGGGATTACACTTACTTGTTTTTTAGTACAAGTAGCTACAGGTTTTGCTATGACTTTTTACTATCGTCCAACCGTTACAGAGGCTTTTTCCTCAGTTCAATACATAATGACTGAGGCCAACTTTGGTTGGTTAATTCGATCAGTTCATCGATGGTCGGCAAGTATGATGGTTCTAATGATGATCCTGCACGTATTTCGTGTATATCTCACGGGTGGTTTTAAAAAACCCCGAGAATTAACTTGGGTGACAGGTGTAATTCTGGCCGTATTGACTGCATCTTTTGGTGTAACCGGTTATTCCTTACCCTGGGACCAAATTGGTTATTGGGCAGTCAAAATTGTGACAGGCGTACCTGAAGCAATTCCTGTAATAGGGTCACCTTTGGTAGAGTTATTACGCGGAAGTGCTAGTGTGGGCCAATCCACTTTGACCCGTTTTTATAGTTTACACACTTTTGTATTGCCTCTTCTTACTGCCGTATTTATGTTAATGCACTTCCTAATGATACGTAAGCAGGGTATTTCAGGCCCTTTATAGAAAAATAGACCATAGATATTTGTAATTGATCCTATATCATTTGTAGGAGAGGAGGCACAATAACCTTCTATTTCATTGCTACAAATATGGATTATTGAAAAAATAAGACATGTTATTTGGATACTTCTCTTCAACTCTAAAGTATTGTATTCCTACTTGATACGAATAGTTGAAGTGGATTCTCCGAAGAGAAGATGGATTATGGGAGTGTGTGACTTGAACTATTGATTGGGCTGTGCAGATATAGGATCTTATCTGCCACGTTGAAATTCACAACCAAACGTGTCTCCGCATCCAACCACTATGTAAGTACCCATACATAGCAGGGATAGGCCGGTTCGCTTGAGGAGAATTTTTCTATGATCATCCCTGAATCATGTCTCATGCATGAAGAGGCTCCGTAAGATCCCGTAGAATACTCGATGTGGCACGATCCTTCTATCTATTCTACTTACTTATTTATTTTAGTTATAGTATGGAAATGCATTCATTTCCTCTGCATCGATCCGGATCTATGATACTATCGGAGTAAAATAGGCGATCTAAGGAAGAACGTAGGCCAGAACTTTATTAGTAACAAGTAAATACTTTGTTTGTATGTAATAAAATACAAATTTTATGGGAATAAAGACCAACCAAAAGACATGAGACAATCCAAAAAGCACTTGCTCATGATCAAATTTGTAAGCCCACTTGGATATTGAGCATTTATATAAGAACTTAATTTTTTGCAATGAATAGTTGTAACTTCGGAAATTTTTTTTCTAGTAAATCTTTTCTTACATAGAGTTATTATATAATATATGCGGGGATATGTATGAAATATATATATAGATTTTATTTGGATGTATTTCTGTCATTCCTTTGATTCTTGCTCGAGCCGGATGATGAAAAATTATCATGTCCGATTCTTTCGGGGGATGGATCCATAAGAATAAGAATTCACCTATCCCAATAACAAAGAAACCTGACTTGAATGATCCTGTATTAAGAGCTAAATTGGCTAAAGGTATGGGGCATAATTATTATGGAGAACCCGCATGGCCTAATGATCTTTTATATATTTTTCCAGTAGTAATTCTAGGTACTATTGCCTGTAACGTAGGCTTAGCGGTTCTAGAACCATCAATGATTGGTGAACCCGCGGATCCATTTGCAACTCCTTTAGAAATATTACCTGAATGGTACTTCTTTCCCGTATTTCAAATACTCCGCACAGTACCAAATAAGTTATTGGGTGTTCTTTTAATGGTTTCAGTACCAACGGGATTATTGACAGTACCCTTTTTGGAAAATGTCAATAAATTCCAAAATCCATTTCGTCGTCCAGTAGCTACAACAGTCTTTTTGATCGGTACCGCAGTAGCTCTTTGGTTAGGTATTGGAGCAACATTACCTATTGATAAATCCCTAACTTTAGGGCTTTTTTAAATTGAAAAAGCGATTCAACCGCGAAATATCACGACGTAAGTATCTAGGGAAGATTCACCTGGAAGCGACTATTCCCTAGATACATTAATTTTATTATACCCGCTTCCGAGTACGGAACAATACAATCGATTTAAGATGAAAACTTATTTTGATTTTTAGGTAAATCAATTGCGAAACGCTTCTGTAGGGTGTCCAATATCTGTTTTACATCTTCCATATGAAAATATTCAATTCTCATAAGGTCTTCTTGACTGTTGCTCAAAAGGTCCAATAAGGTATGTATATTGGACCTTTTGAGACAATTATAGGTTCTGGAAGGCAATTCTAATTGGTCAATAAAAATCCATTGCAATGGAATTTCTTTTTGGTTTTTCTTTAGATTAGTTAATATATCTTGAAAGGGAAAAGGCGGTAGAGTAAACCTATTTTTATTTTCTTTGAAGTTAATGTACTCTTCCTCCGCATGTAAAAAAGGAATAAATAAATCAATCAAATTACGAGAAGCTTCATAAAGTGCTTCCTTAGGGGTTAAACTTCCATTCGTCCATATTTCTAGAAAAAGTATCTCTTGTTTTTCATTCCCATTCCTATAAGAATGAATACTATGATTTGCATTTCGAACTGGCATGGATACAGCATCTATAGGATAACTTCCATCTTGAGATTGAGAGTTATTTATGGGTTTCATACGATATCCACGATCTCTCATGATTTGTAATCCAATACACAAATCAATCGGTTCTGTCAGGTTAGCTATATGCTGTGTCGTGTCAATTATTTCCACAGAAGGTGGCACGACGATATCCTGAGCGGTTACATATCTAGGACCCCTTACGCAAATGGAGGCGTCTCTAACTCCATAGAGATTGCTTCTCAATACAATTTCTTTCAAATTTATGAAAATTTCATGTACTGATTCTTCAATACCTACTACCGTAGAATATTCATGCGGTACCTTCTCAGATTTTGCGCGTATAATACATGTTCCTTCTATTTCTCCAAGTAAAGCCCTTCGCATGGCAATACCTATGGTATCAGCTTGACCTTTCATAAGCGGGGACAGAATGAAACGCCCATAACAAAGACGCTTACTCTCTACTCTTGATTCAACACACTTCCACTGTAGTGTTCGAGTGGATCCTGCTACTTCCTCTCGAACCATACTAATATTATTATTTGATCAGATCATTGAATCATTTATTTCTCTTGAAATCCCTTTAAGTCTTATTTTTACACACGCCTTTTTTTAGGAGGTCGACATCCATTATGTGAGATAGGTGTTACATCACGTACGAAACTTAATAATATACCACTTCTACGAATGGCCCGTAATGCGGCATCTCTTCCGAGACCTGGGCCTTTTATCATAACTTCTGCTCGTTGCATCCCCTGATCCACAACTGTACGAATAGCATTTGTTGCTGCTGCTTGAGCAGCATAGGGTGTTCCTCGTCTTGTGCCTTTGAATCCAGAAGTACCCGCGGAGGCCCAAGAAACCACCCGACCTCGGACATCTGTAACAGTTACAATGGTATTGTTGAAACTTGCTTGAACATGAATAACCCCTTTTGGTATTCTACGTCCATTCTTACGTGAACCGGTTCTTGGTATAGGTTTTGTCATATTTTATCATTTCATAAATAAATGGGAGTCATAAATAGATAGAAAGATACGGAGATATCTATCTCATGTTAAAACGGATTCTTTCTTTAATTTAGAAAGTTTTTTTATTATTACCCTTGTCTCTGTTTATGTCTTGGATTGGAACAAATCACTATAATCCGTCCACGCCTACGGATCAGTCGACATTTTTCACAAATTTTACGAACAGAAGCCCTTATTTTCATATTTATCAATCCTTGCCTTAATTCTGAGTCTACTCCTTGCAAAAAAATGAGTTTCTTTATTTTTGAACTTCGAATTGTATCCTCACGAAAGGAATGTTTAAAAAATCACCGAATCGTTCGAATCTTTGTTGCGAAGTCTATAAATTAGACGTCCCTGGGTGAATCATAACGACTTACTTCGATTTTGACTCTACCTAGAATTAGATCTTCATTATCTAAACAGACTCGGAACATGCCGTTGGGAAGTGATTCGGTAATTAACCCTTCATTAATCAATTTTTCTTCTTTCATTCTAGGTAACCCCTTGACGTATCGACTAATAGAGGAAGGGTTATATAACTCACTTTTCCTCTCTATTAAAAAAAAAATGGGAAGGAAGGTATAGGTAAAATTAGTATACCGAGGGGTAGGATTACCATATATAACACAAAATTTCTCCCCCAATTCTTTCTATTCGAGCTTCTCGATCTGTCATTATACCTCGAGAAGTAGAAAGAATTACAATTCCCATTCCGCCTAAAATTTTAGGAATTCGTTGAGAGTTGGAATAGATTCGTAGACCGGGTCGGCTAATACGCTTGAAAATAGTTCTATATATTCCTTTTCTAGTACTTCTATGTCGCAGGGTTGAAACCAAGAAATATTTGTTATCTTCCTGATGTTTCCGAACATTTTCAATAAAACCTTCTCGTAGAAGTATTTTACTAATGTTTTGGGCAATATTAGTAGATGTTATTCGAACCGTTCCTTTTTTATCCATGTCAGCATTTCTTATAGAAGTTATTATATCAGCAATAGTATCCTTACCCATGACAAACTATAATTATTTGTATCTCCTAATTTTGATATAATCAACGTGTTTTTCTTTCTTTTATTTTTATTTTTTCTATATTATTCAAATTATTCTATTCTAAAGTATATGCGTGAGACACAATTGACTAATTGATCCATTTCAGATACCCTAATCATAGTCTAATCTACTAGTATTTATAATACCTCGGGAGCTAATGAAACTATTTTCGTAAAATTAAACTGTCTCAATTCCCGAGCGATCGCACCAAAAACTCGAGTTCCTTTTGGATTTCCTTCTCGATCAATAACAACTGCGGCATTATCATCATATCGTATTATCATACCGTTATCGCGTTTGAGTTCTTTACATGTACGTACAATTACAGCCCTAATGACTTCTGATCTTTCTAGGGGCATATTTGGTACTGCTTCTTTGATTACAGCAACAATAACGTCACCAATATGAGCATATCGGTGATTACCAGCCCCTATGATTCGAATACACATCAATTTTCGAGCTCCGCTGTTATCCGCTACATTCAAAAGGGTTTGAGGTTGAATCATATCATTTTTATTTGAATCTGTTATTTCACTGCAAAGGATGAGGGAAAAAAGAAATATTGTCTGTCCAGAAATAAATAAACTTTCGTTTTTCATCCTCAATACTTCTTTTTTTTCTACATTCCTATCCTGCAATAATGAATTGAGTGCGTATAGGCATCTTGCGCGCAGCTATTCTAATAGCAGCTCTGGCTACGGTTTCTGAAACTCCGCCCATTTCATAAAGTATTCGCCCTGGCTTAACAACGGATACCCAATACTCGGGGGATCCCTTCCCCGAACCCATACGTGTTTCTGTAGGTCTTACTGTAACGGGTTTGTCAGGAAATATGCGTATCCATATTTTTCCACCACGACGCACATATCGCGTCATTGCTCTTCGTCCTGCTTCTATTTGTCTAGCCGTGATCCAAGCAGGTTCAAGTGCCTGAAGAGCATATCTGCCGAAACTAATATGATTGCCTCGACAAGATATTCCCTTCATTCTTCCTCTATGTTGTTTACGAAATCTGGTTCTTTTGGGGTTATAGTTGATGGTTTTTTTTATTCCATCTCTACTGCAGAACCGGACATGAGAGTTTCTTCTCATCCAGCTCCTCGCGAATTAAAATTCTTAAAAAATATTACAGATAGACATGTATTTACTAAACTATACACTTAGTAATGGGATTTATTGATATTGAATTTGTTATTCATTAAGCTATATATACAAGATATACAGCCGGAAGTATATCTTTATTTTATGTATATTTATAAATATAGATCATTTTTTGTTTGAGATAACAAATTCTTATTTTTATCCCTATTGAATCACGCTAAAATATTGTAACCCCCAAAATGAGGGTTTCGCGGGCGAATATTGACTCTTTCTTGCGTTATTCGTAGGGTCAATCTATGACCCTTCATAATAAATAAATTTGTTCCTGGTTTGTTCCGCCATCCCACCCAATGAATCATTAGGATTCATTTTCAAGAAAATCCTATACAATCACAGGTTCTGTCGTTCCCACAGCTTCTCCATTAATGGTTAGGCCTGAACTCCGCAATGGAGCCCCCAAAAAAATTAGTTTCCGAATCAATCTCCTCAGTTTCTATTAACCCGGGCTCTTTATTATTTATATTTATATCCGTATTGATGCTTTGTCACATTGATTTTTATGAGATGATTCAGAAACCATACATGTTGGAATTATATATCATTGATATTTTTTTTCTTTCTTTCTATCATATTCCATTTATCCACATCCCCTCCCTTTTTTGTGCTTTACAACCTGGAATCAGATTTATATATTTTTTATGGAAAAATCTCAGTTGCTACAACTATATGATCAATCCAGTCATATAGTTACTGTTTCTTGGAATCTCGACAATACGAAGCAATAAGTTGGTTATTAGTTTATAAAGCTACTAAGTTCATAGTATCGGGAGTCGGTCAATTCTTTTTTTTTAATCCCAACTATAAACTCTAAAGAAAAAACTAACGAGTCACACACTAAGCATAGCAATGAATTTTACTTATACTAAATGGTCAATCGAATTTTTATTCAACCTTATAGAATATAGAATTAGAATTGTGCATTTTTCTTTGATTTAATGAAAAAAGAATGAAAGATTTTATAATTTTTTGTTCCATCACTGGACAGAATGGCAAGACGAGTAAAGATCCATTAGTCCTCGTCTACAAATATCCAAATTTTTATGCCTAATAATCCATAGATGGTTCTAATTGTACAGGAACAATGATCAATTTTAGCGCGAATTGTTTGTAGGGGGACCCTACCCTCTCTGATCCATTCGACACGTGCAATTTCTTTTCCATCAATACGTCCTGCAATTTGCACTTGAATTCCTTTTGTATCCGTTTGTTCAGTTAATTCAATAGCTTTTTTCATTGCCTTTCGAAATGAAACTCTACTTTTTAATTGTAAAGCTATATATTCCGCAAGAATATTAGGTTGTCCATAAGGTTTTTCAACTCTTGTGATAGCAATGTTAAGTCTACGGTTCAAGGAATGAAACTCCTTTTGGACATTCATCTGTAATTCTTCTATTCCTCGTGTTCGACCCTCTATTAATAAATTTGGGAATCCAATATATATTATGACTTGGATCAAATCGATTCTTTTTTTAATTTCTATACGTGCAATTCCTTCGAAACCCGAGGATGTTCTCTTATTTTTTTGTACATATTTCTTGATACAATTCCTTATTTTTTCATCTTCCCGTAGGCCCCTAGAAAAATTTTTTGGTTGTGCGAACCAAAAGGAATGATGACTTTGGTGGGTTGTACCAAGTCTGAAACCGAGTGGATTTATTTTTTGT